TTGCTAAGGATACCGATATGGACCCTTTAAATATAAACTTTAATGAACAGAGTCGATAAAATAATCTATTTTTTTATTATAAAAAATAGATTATCAATCGATTTGATAATAATGCAAGGATTACCAGCAATCCGTCTTGCTCTCACTAAAGAGATATCCATATAGATATCAATATATCACTTGTGACTTTATTTGTTACAAAACACTAATTTGAATCTCAAATTGAAATGATTAAAATGAAATCATAAGAAGGAATATGTAAGTTACCCACTTGATTTCCATGGGATTGTAGTTCAATTGGTCAGAGCACCGCCCTGTCAAGGCGGAAGCTGCGGGTTCGAGCCCCGTCAGTCCCGGCGAATTCAATAAAAAAAGACATCCACTCCCCTTTTTGTTTCTGGGCAAGGGGATCAAAATGGTTTCATTTATCTTTTTTTTTTCTTTTTTCATCAAGCAAAAGAAAGGGGTATTTCCATTATTTTAACTAGCACCAATTGATGGTAGAGAGACATATGTAAATTAGGATAATTATTGAGAGCATTCAACACTTCAAGAAAGAGATACTGTATGGGGTTTCTGCTTTTTGTCAATTGATCTCCCATTAACTCGTGTAGGAAAATGGAATAGTATGGCGTATAATACGTTTGCCAAGAGTACCTATGTATACTTTTATTTCTATGAAGTCAAGGAATTGAAAAAAGTTCGAATCCAACCAAGGAAAGAGGATATTAAAAAAAAAAAGATAAAATAAGTCTTACCTAATGAATATGCTCTTTTTAAAGATTAGAGCCGATGTTGAAGAAAAAACTCGTAAGAAAATTTTAATATTAATTTAGTTAATTTTTTGGAATATTTTAGTTTTTTTACTGGTACTCGTCTTTATCACACTCCCCTTATTTGTTTTCCAAAAAGACGATAGACCCTTAAAAATTTTTGAAAATTTCAAATTGAACTTCGTACTTGTTTTCTCTATTTGATTTCTATTGTTTATTTAAGGTTATTTATAAACTCTTTTTGTAAACAATCGAAGTAGAAAAGGTTTTTTATGATACTTCATCAGATGATTGTACACGTAAAGTAAAGTACTAGGTTGTAGAAACGAAAGCGGGGAAAAAGAAAAATAAATAAATATTTTTTGATTGGATCAGGTATCTCATTATGTATTCGGTATGGATAAAGGATCTTCCTATGTTATACTATTAAATTCTTGACAATGAGTCGATTTCATAGCTACGCTATTGTTATTCATGATATTTCTTTCATTCAATATCATCGAAATCTAATTCATCTGAGTGAGTTTACAAGCGAAAGATTTCTCATCTCTATGGGATTAAATCCCGAGATAAAAAAAAAAAATAATAATAATAATAAACGGTTAAATTATGGAAGTAAATATTCTTGCATTTATTGCTACTGCACTCTTCATTCTCATTCCTACTGCTTTTTTGCTTATAATTTACGTAAAAACGGTTAGTCAAAATGATTAATTTGAATACAATTTTACTATCAATGAAAAAAAACAAAGAAAAAAAAGGATTTAAATTTCTCGTCTTAAATGAAAGGAATGCCTTAGACTCAGTAGTAGTATCCTAAGGGGCCCGCTAGTATGGTAGAAAGAGATCTCTTTCTACCATACTAGCCATTATGGTTATTGTAATGTATAAAGTACAAGTGAAATATCTTAATATAAAGGAATCCACCTATATCTCTTTTTTTTAATCAATATAAATAGAATATGAAATGTATGTACATACTTTCTCAATTTCATTTGTTTGTTTGATCCGTTTAATACAGAGAATCCTAATTCGATGGAAACTTCTTTAGATTTCGAAAAGGGGTTACCCCATGAATGGTTAACCGTGTAAACCCTGATATAAAAATAGAAAATGAGTAAATAAAACAAAACAGAAATCCAATTTCTAAAAAAAAAGCTTAAAAAAAAATTGCCGAACGGTCTATAAAACTAAAACAATTGATACAGGTTGATAGAGTTTGATTATTACCGCAATTAGGAGTACTTCTAGAGTCCACTCCTTCCCCACACTACGAGAGAGAGGGAAAATGTAAAAACTACCATTAAAGCAGCCCATGCGAGACTTACTATATCCATGTGAATTCTGTCCCCTATTTCTATGAATATGAAGAAACTATTCCATTATTGTTCACTAATAATAGTGAAATCACTGGTACAGAGTCAAAAAAAGGGAGAGGTATTTGGTCACCATTGATGAACTACTCCAAAAAATACACTTATATTATTCTTATAATGAGTTATTCTTATTATAGAATTTCTAGTAGAATCGACAAGATGTAAACACAAGTAAACAGACCCTTTTCGAAGTATCCAAGGAATCTGACTCACATGTAGAAAGAATAAGACTTTTTATTTCTTTTATCTTTTTTTTTTTTTTAAGTAAAAAGAAAGGCAATTATTCATCTAATCTAATATTGATTGAATGTCTGAGTATTTCGAGACTTTCATTAGTCTGTATCCAAAGTATCTTAGGTCCTTTTCAAAACTATTAATTTAATTCCCCCTCTGGCTACCCAATCTAATTGAAGACTCAGTAAGTGGAACTAATTTTAGTAGTGGAAAGTAAAGATTTGCGGATTTCCCCCCACTACTTTAAGTTTTCCTTGAATCTGATAGGCAAAACTTTAGGTTAGAGAAAGGAACCTCGAGAGCCAGGGGCTTATAATCACGATAAAGAAAGTATCAAGAGTCTTTTCCTACGTTTGTTATAATAGGGTATTTCAAGTCTGTTGTTGAGGCGGCACCCGGATTTGAACTGGGGAAAAAGGATTTGCAGTCCCCCGCCTTACCACTCGGCCATGCCGCCAAAACGATAGAAACTAGATTCAAATTTTATCTTTTTTTTTTCAACTCCGAAAAAAATATATAGTTTTTCAGTCACAAAATATAGAAGAATCCAGTATAAATCCGAACCATTAACTATTGACTGTAAATTCATGACCATTTTTGAATTAAAATCGACATTTTTTTATTTCTAATAATAAAAGCAAATCATTAGAAATGTATTTATAACCAATCTATATTGAGTTTTTTCAATAAAAAAGAAAAATAAATCTTCTTCAATTTCAATTATAACAGTAATTCTGAGTATATGTAAACCCCAGAATCAGAACATACGTTACGTTGTGTTATAGAGCTATAGCTCTATAATGGGGTATTTTATCTCTCTAGGGATGCTTTTGAGGAGTAATTCTCAATAAATTTTTGTATTTCAATTTTTCATTGAATACATTGAAGAGAAAGTTTAATTTTTGATAGAGCACAGCATGTGCTGTCCCAAATAGAACTGCACCCCAATAAAAGAAGAAAAAGAGACGTATATATCTTATCTGTGCATTCTTTTTTATTTTAATAAAAAAAAAATTAATAACTAAAAAAACACAAGTTTTCTTACCTACTTCAATTCAATGATACTCTATTCAAAATAGGTAAAACTTTTTTCTGCAAATATTTTTTTGAACAATGAAATACAAATACATGAAAAAGTAAAGTGGTAAAAAAAAAAGGTTTCTATTTATTATATATTTATCTGCTCGAACAGATCCAAGCATGAATACATTTTTTAATGGTATGCAATCGAATATGTAATATCATAGGTGAAAATGAAATTACTTTTTTCTAGTCTTTACAAAACTCCATAAGTTCCAGTGGTATTTCTCAATTCTGTTCCATTTGGATCTATTTCTTATAATTATAAAAAAATTCCACTTGAATCTAGTCTCCGTTCATACGTATTTCATACATTCCATATATCTTGGAGTTGGATAAAATTTCATGTGATTCAGTAAACAGAATAGAAATTCCATTATTGCTAGATCGAATTCTATGGATATGATTCGGTGAAGAATGAGAGATGGGATGGTATTTTTTCAATAAACGGATAAATGGGAAATTCAAAAAAGATGCTCGGGGATGGAAAAGAGGGAACATCTACAATACCCGGATTAAATCAGATACAATTTGAAGGGTTTTATCGGTTTATTGATCAGGGGTTAATAGAAGAACTTTCTAAATTTCCAAAAGTTGAAGATATAGATCACGAAATTGAATTTCAATTATTTGTGGAAACATATCAATTGGTAGAACCTCTGATAAAAGAACGAGATGCTGTCTATGAATCACTTACATATTCTTCTGAATTATATGTATCCGCGGGATTAATTTGGAAAACCAGTAGGAATATGCAAGAACAAAGAGTTTTTATTGGAAACATTCCTTTAATGAATTCCCTTGGAACTTCTATAGTAAACGGAATATACAGAATTGTTATCAATCAAATATTGCAAAGTCCTGGTATCTATTACCAGTCAGAATTGGATCATAACGGGATTTCGGTCTATACCGGCACCATAATATCAGATTGGGGAGGCAGGTTAGAATTAGAGATTGATAAAAAAGCAAGAATATGGGCTCGTGTGAGTAGGAAACAGAAAATATCTATTCTAGTTCTATCATCAGCTATGGGTTTGAATCTAAGAGAAATTTTAGAGAATGTTTGCTACCCTGAAATTTTCTTATCTTTCTTGACCGATAAGGAGAAAAAAAAAATTGGGTCAAAAGAAAATGCTATTTTGGAGTTTTATCAACAATTTTCTTGTGTAGGTGGGGATCCAATTTTTTCTGAATCCTTATGTAAGGAATTACAAAAAAAATTCTTTCACCAAAGGTGTGAATTAGGAAGGATTGGTCGCCGAAATATTAACTGGAGACTTAATCTTAATATACCTCAGAACAATATATTTTTATTACCACGAGATATATTAGCAGCTGCCGATCATTTGATTGGGATGAAATTTGGCATGGGTACACTTGATGATATGAATCATTTGAAAAATAAACGTATTCGCTCTGTAGCGGATCTTTTACAAGACCAGCTCGGTTTGGCTATGGCTCGTTTAGAAAATGTAGTTAAGGGAACTATAGGCGGAGCAATTAGGCATAAATTGATACCTACTCCTCAGAATTT